ACCACTTGATAAAATGTGGAGGAAAGTAGGACAAATGGCCGATACTACTGGAAGGATTCCTCTTTGGATAATAGGTACTGTAGCCGGTATTCTTGTGATCGGTTTAATCGGTATTTTCTTTTATGGTTCATATTCCGGATTAGGTTCATCCCTGTAATAATAGGATGAACTGAGTTGTAGACATGAAAGCATAAGAACTCAACGGGATCCCCCTCGAATCAGACAAGGAAAGAGGGGGTAAGTCCCGTTGAGTTCTTAATAATCATAATCTTTTTTTTTTAGAGATGTTTCAAAAACCTCCACCTTTTCTGATGATGTTTTTAAAAAATGAACTTCGTTAATTGATTCAGAACATCTGTTACTCAATAGTATCTGTCAATACTTAAAACAAAGAAGGAATCACTCGATTTACCCTTTTTGGATGACTCACAATTATATATAAATAGAATATATTTCTATCAATCAGATATCATGCAAACCCTTTCTATACTAATAGAATAGAACCTTACTCCATTTAATCTAATAAATATTTAATCTAATAAAAGTGAAATTTTTTTTTATAAGTTCGTTGAAATTGAAGAAGTTCTATATTGCTCAATAAATTGACCTATATTTATTTGTCCACTACCACTATGTTACGTAAGAAATCTAAAAAAGGGTTATGATAAAATAAACCTATATAAAAAAAAAAAAAAATGAAAACTACAAATATCCATTTTTTACGAACGGGATCGAGAATCTTTATTAATTCGACACAAGAAAGGGTTGGGTAAAATTCCGTTTCTTGTGTCAAGGACTAGGAGACGAACAATCTCCCCTAAAATCCTTTGTTCCTCTCATTTATACTTTGGTTTCTATTCTCCGCTTATTTATCTTTTGTTTTGATTCTAGTCAAATATAAAACTATTGATTCATTCTATATCATACCGTTTCAATTTGGATTGAAAAAACAAATAAATAAAGAAGAGTTAAGTAAAACAGTCGCCTTCACAATATACTATGACCAGGAATGCGGTATTAAGTAATTCCCGAAATCCGGTAGAATAAAGAATATAAATAAGCAAAATTTTTTTGATCATACATAATTCCCAACAAAAATTTGTTTATTTTTAGAGCTTGATGTTGATAAATCCGCAGATCTAGAAATTCATTTCGGACAATTGAACCTTCTCAAACTGTTTCTTTTTAAGAACCAAAAAGATTTGTGCCAAAATAACAGATGCCAAGAAGAGCAAAAGACCTTGGACACGTAATGGATCTTGAAGTACTATTTCCGCATCTCCCTGACCAAATCCACCCACATTAGGATTACTCGTTAATGGTTGATCAAGTTTGATGGATTCGCCCTCTGAAACAAGAAGTTCCGGTCCTGGAGGGATAATATCAACCACTTGACGTCCATCCGATGCATCCGCTATGGTTATTTCGTACCCCCCTTTTTCTTTTCGTATTATTTTGCTTACTATACCTGCTGCTGTAGCATTATAAACATTATTGTTACTCTTGCTCCCGTCGGGATAAATCTGACCCCTTCCCCTGTTCCCGCCTACATATATGGGATATTTTAAGAAGTGCACATCTTTCTTAGTAGCGGGGTCCGGGGAAAGAATAGGAAAGGTGATTTCACTATATTTCTGACCAGGAACCGGACCTATCACAAGAATATTTTTTTTAGTGGGACGATAGCTCTGAAAAGACAGATTTCCTATCTTTTCTTTAATCTCGGGCGAAATACGATCGGGAGGGGCTAATTCAAACCCCTCGGGTAAAATAAGAACAGCCCCGACATTCAAAGCTCCTTTTTTACCATTAGCAAGAACTTGTTTCAGTTGCAGATCATAAGGAATTCGAACAACTGCTTCAAATACAGTATCAGGAAGTACCGCTTGTGGAACCTCGATATCCACGGGTTTATTAGCTAAATGGCAATTGGCACATACAATACGGCCAGTCGCTTCTCGTGGATTTTCATAACCCTGCTGTGCAAAAATGGGATATGCATTTGAAAGGGGTGCCTGGGTTAGTATATATATCATGAGCGATACGGAAATGGATCGAGTAATCTCTTTCTTTATCCAAGAAAAGGTATTTTTAGTTTGCATGGTCCAATCATTGATCCCGAAAATTTCTACAATAAAATTAGGTAGGTCGCTAGTATAGTTCCCTATCTATAATTTTGCTATTTACTTAAATATTAAATATAAATAATTTTACTGGAATATTGGAGGAATCCCTTGGATGGGTAGTAAGTACAATTTTGAATGTTTTGCTTATGTACAAAGTAACAAATATTATAATTGGATCGTTCGATCACTTTTCAGTCATTCATTGAATGATAAATCACTACAAGTGAAGGAGATACACGATTTAAATAACGAAAGATCCAATATTTAAAAATTGTATCTAAAATGACTGGAAAAGTAGAAACAAGACCGGATATAATTTGATCATTATGAGCAAATCCAAAATCTTTGTAGACAGAGCCAATCATTAATTCCCAACCGTGGGGCGAGTGGAATCCTATACATAAATCAGTTAATAAAAGAATAGAAAAAGCTTTTATTGTGTCGCTTAAGTTGTATAGGAATTCTTGAAACCAAGAGTTAAGAATAACAAGTTCTTCATTACCTAGAATAGAATAACCACTTAGAATACCGAAACAGATTATATTTGTCGAGAAGTGTAAAATTGTATGGATGCGATCCTCGTTGTGCATCTTGATCAATTGGATCGTTTCTTTGTAGATTTCGATGCGAGGCTTTTGTAAATGTGTTTCCGGGTATTCCTTTATCATTTCGTCCAAACGTAAGAGTTCCTCTAAGTCTATGAATTCTTTTAGAATACTCTTTTCTTGAATATCATTCAAAAAAATTTCGGATTGCCTAGTATTCCACCAATTAGTAAACCAAGATTCCAGACTTTTATTAAATGAGAGAGAGATCCACCAAGGCAAAAATACTATAGATGCAAGATATAGAAGGGAAATTAATACTTTCTTTTTTGCCATTTTTTCGTCTGTGAATTTAAAAATTTTTAATGAACGCACCTCATTCGTCGACTCTATATGATACTAATATTTCTATCAAGCATAAGTTCTATTACAAGTCATCGATGTATTTCCGGATTTTTTTGTGATTCAGTACAGCGGTTAGTCCTTGAATTTAGAAAGAATATAGAATAAGAAAGAGCCCTCTTCAAATTAATAGTAGTCGGATTTCGAGACGAAAGAACTCCCGTTCTATCAAAATATCAAATATTTAGAAACAAAAATTCTTTACTTTATGATGAAATGTTTTGTTTTGATATATGATGAATCTATCATTTAGATTTGTTACTGAATTGAGTTAAGTGGATTTACATACACATAAAAAAAATTGTGGACATAAACAATTTAGTTTTAGAATTGTTTCATATACGTTTGCTTTGGCTCGAGTAAGCGTTCTGAAGAAACTTCAGTTAAGTTATGCTATAGAAAAAAAGATGATTCTTGAGTTTTTTATCTCTTGCAAAGTATTCATTCTTCAGTTCCTTTTTTCAAAATACTTCAATTGGTACACGCAAGAAATAGGCCAATTCAGCAGCTTTTTGCTCAATCTCTCGTGGAGTAAAATTCTCATCAGTACGAGTCAAGGGAATGGCTCCTTGTCCTTTTATTTCCATATAAAGGACACGACGAGCATAAATACCCTCTTTAATTTCTATTCTGATGGACTGAATGTCTTTCATAAGGAATCGGAGGAATATGCGACGATTTTTTCCAGGAAATCCCCAACGAAAAATACACACTATGCCCTCTTTTATATCGAATCGATCATAACCACTACCTACATTCCACGAAATTGTGCACCACAAATAGGAGCTAATAAAAAGACCTGCGATCCCATAGAAAGACATCACGATACCTTGTGGAAAAAAAATTATTTGCTGAGAAGGAAATAAAGATATAAAATTCCTACCAAAATAACTGGACGTTCCAACCAATAAAAACCCTAATGAACCTAAAAAAAGAATAAAGGCCCAACAGAAATTACTTGTTTTTCGAGACCCCGCTATAAGTTCTACCCATATACGTTCTGATCGCCAACTCATACTCTAACTAGACCTAGTTGCATTTTATTGGAATTGGGAGAATAACAAAAATAATTTTTTTTTTTTACTTTTTTTTGTTTCCGAAGTAACTCTCATCAACCAGCACTATTATGATGTGAACCTTTAGGGATAATTCATCGAATTTCTTAGATCCAAACTAAAATAATAACATCCCTTTCATATGATTTCCTAATACATATAGATATATTGACTTTACATTTCAGAAATTCTCCCCGATCCCGATCTATTTGAAAATAGTTATAATTCATTTATCATGTTTACACATACATAAGAGCTTATGCCCGAAGGAAGCCGCATATTATACCATATTTTACTAAATAGATATCCGTGTTATGATCCAAGTAAGTCTTGAAAAAAAAATATATATATAAGTCCTTGTTGTATCTAAAAAATCTTGTTTTTTTGAACATAAAGAGATAAAGAAGCCATTGCAATTGCCGGAAATACTAAGCCCACTAAAGGCACAAAAATGGAGGGGAGACTGTTGAGAGTTATCATAGAATGGGTACCTCGATTTAATATTTGTACCTGTTATTTATTGTTATATTTATTGTTTTATATTTGAACCTTATCCTTATATTGTTATAAAGATATCTTATAATTCATATATAATTGTTATATTATACTAAGTATACCTAAGTGAGTATATATATACTTAATAGGGATAGGGAGTCTATAAGTATATGTTTTAAGAAATATATATTAATTTAAGAAATATATATTAATTAATAAAATACAATAAATATATAAATAAATGGACCTATTCATCTTTCTACATGTTTCTAATTCATCTTTCTACATGTTTCTACATGAAATATATATATACGATAATCCACCCTTTTTATATTCGTATTAGTAGTTATTATCTTTTCTTGTCTTATAAATTTCAT